GATCGTTTACTTAAGTTTGAGCGAGTTTTCAAAGCACAAAAACGTATACATATGTCTGTTTTCAAAGCACAAAGAGTTCTTGATGAGATTCGATGGCGTTACTACGAAGAAACTGTTATGATACTGAACCTCATGCCTTATCGAGCATCTTATCCCATCTTAAAGTTGGTTTATTCAGCAGCAGCGAATGCTACTCATTATAGGGATTTCGACAAAGCGAATTTATTCATTACTAAAGCCGAAGTCAGTAGGAGTACTATTATGAAAAAATTTAGACCTCGGGCTCGAGGACGTAGTTTTCCCATAAAAAAAAGCATGTGTCATATAACAATTGTATTAAATATAGTAAAGAAATCTAAATAACCTTTAGATTCATCTAAGATTTCAATTCCCACTAAAAAAATATAGAATAGAAAAATATGGGACAAAAAATAAATCCACTCGGTTTCAGACTTGGTACAACCCAAAAACACCATTCCTTTTGGTTCGCACAACCAAAAAATTATTCTGAAGGTTTACAGGAAGATAAAAAAATAAGGAATTGTATCAAGAACTATATACAAAAGAATAGGAAAAAGGGCTCGAATAGAAAAATAGAATCAGACTCAAGTTCCGAAGTAATTACACATAATAGAAAAACGGACTCAGGTTCAAGTTCTGAAGTAATTACACGTATAGAAATTCAAAAAGAAATCGATACGATCCACGTCATAATCCATATTGGATTCCCTAATTTATTAAAGAAAAAAGGAGTAATCGAAGAATTAGAGAAAGATCTACAAAAGGAAATTCACTCTGTAAACCAAAGACTTAATATTTCTATCGAAAAAGTGAAAGAGCCTTATAGAGAACCTAACATTCTGGCAGAATATATAGCTTTCCAATTAAAAAATAGAGTTTCATTCCGAAAGGCAATGAAAAAAGCCATTGAATTAACTAAAAAAGCGGATATAAGGGGAGTCAAAGTCAAAATTGCGGGTCGTCTCGGAGGAAAAGAAATTGCACGTGCCGAATGCATCAAAAAGGGTAGACTCCCCCTCCAAACAATTCGCGCTAAAATTGATTATTGCTGCTATCCAATTCGAACTATCTATGGAGTATTAGGTGTAAAAATTTGGATATTCGTAGACGAAGAATAACTAATCTTCTCTTCGCATTCTGTCCAGTGATAGAATAAAAAATGACAAGAGACTTTTTTTCCTGAAATCCCTGAAAAAAACAAGAAATTCTACCTCTTTCTTTCTATAAGATTTAATGAAAATTGATAAATCATTTAATATAATTGCTATGCTTAGTGTGTGACTCGTTATTTTTTTTTAAGAAAAAAACTTAGTAATTATAGAAAATTAACTAATAACCAACCTATTGCTTCGTATTGTCGAGATCCTAACTAAGAAACAGTCACTATATGAATAAATATCTCTATCATAAATGAGTGGATCTATCATATAGTTGTAGCAACTGCTTTTTCTCTAAAAAAGAAATGAGATTCTAGGTTGTGAAGGAAAACTAAAGGGATGCGGATAAAGGGAGGGATGATAGAAAGAAGGAAGAGGGATTAAGTAAGATATAGGATTCCAATATGTATGGTCTATGAATTGCATCATAAAAAGCAATGTGATAAAGCATCAATATAATAAAAAAAAATAGAGAATTAGAAATCGTAACGTAACTTGAAACAAGAACTAGAAATTTAAAGCAATAATAAAGAGCCATCCTGGTTAATAAAACTGAGAAAATTAACTGGGAAAGAAATTTTTTGGAAGCTCCATTGTGGAATTCAGACCTAACCATTCAAGGAGAGGCAGTGGGAACGACAGAACCTATGATTCCATAGGATTTTATTGAAAAGAATCCTAATACTTCATTGGGTAGGATGGCGGAACAAACCAAAAAAATTGTCTTATTTGGTAAGGTTATAAATTAACAAATAAGACAGAAAAGAGTAAATATTCGCCCGCGAAATCCTTTTTAAATTAGAATACTTTACCATTACCATTATTCAATAAGAGTAAAAATAAAGATATTTTAAGGATTACATCATCTATAAAATATAGAATTTAGATAATATAGACACACACATCTAGATATATTCTAGATCTTCTTTTTTTTTGACTATAGATTTTTCTATTTTAACAAATTGAATAATAAATATAAAAAAAACCTAATTTTTTCTATTATTTATCTATTAATGTGGATCTCTCCCTAATATTTTTGAATATTATGGAATTAGAGAAATTTGCACGCTTTCTCATTTCATTCGCGAGGAGCTGGATGAGAAGAAACTCTCATGTCCAGTTTTGCAGTAGAGATGGAACTAAGAAAGAACCATCGACTATAACCCCAAAAGAACCAGATTTCGCAAACAACATAGAGGAAGAATGAAAGGAAAATCCTGCCGAGGCAATCGTATTTGTTTTGGTAGATATGCTCTTCAAGCACTTGAACCTGCTTGGATCACGGCGAGACAGATAGAAGCAGGACGAAGAGCAATAACACGATATGCACGTCGTGGTGGAAAAATATGGGTACGTATATTTCCCGACAAACCCGTTACACTAAGACCGACGGAAACACGTATGGGCTCAGGAAAGGGGTCCCCCGAATATTGGGTAGCCGTTGTTAAACCAGGTCGTATACTTTATGAAATGGGGGGGGTATCCGAAACTGTAGCTAGAGCAGCTATCTCCATAGCTGCCAGTAAAATGCCTATACGAAGTCAATTTATTCGATTAGAAATATAGAACCCCTAAAACTCAAAGGAGTATTGAAGATAAAAAAACGCCCTTTTTTTCTTTCTGAAAAGACAATATTTCTTTCATCCTTTTGCATTGAAATAACAAATGGAAATCAAAATAATATGATTCAACCTCAGACCCTTTTAAACGTAGCAGATAATAGTGGAGCTCGAAAATTGATGTGTATTCGAGTCATAGGAGCTGCAGGTAATCAGCGATATGCTCGTATTGGTGATGTTATTGTTGCTGTAATCAAAGACGCATTGCCCCGAATGCCCCTAGAAAGATCCGAAGTAATTCGAGCTGTAATTGTACGTACATGTAAAGAGTTCAAATGTGAAGACGGTATAATAATCCGCTATGATGACAACGCAGCGGTTATAATTGATCAAAAAGGAAATCCAAAAGGAACTCGAGTTTTTGGCGCGATTGCTGAGGAATTGAGAGAATTGAATTTTACCAAAATAGTTTCATTAGCTCCTGAAGTATTATAAATACTAGTAGGTGAAATTTAGATCAGAGAATAAATTTAGTAGTTAGTAGATTGTGTTTTACGTATATGTTTTAAAATTTAAAATGAAAAGCAAAAAAAAAGAAAACATGTTGATTATAGAACAATTTGGAGGAACCTAGAATTAGAGTCTTATGGGCAAGGACACTATTGCGGATTTACTAACCTCTATAAGAAACGCGGACATGAATAAAAAAGGAACAGTTCGAGTAATATCTACAAATATTACCGAAAACATTGTTAAAATACTTCTACGAGAGGGTTTTATTGAAAGTGTTCGGAAACATCAGGAACGTAACAGATATTTCTTGGTTTCAACTTTGCGACATCAAAAGAGAAAGACTAGAAAAGGAATATATAGAACAAGAACCTTTTTAAAGCGTATCAGCCGACCCGGCTTACGAATTTATACCAACTATCAAGGAATTCCTAAAGTTTTGGGTGGAATGGGAATTGCTATTCTTTCTACTTCTCGAGGGATAATGACAGATCGAGAGGCTCGACTAAACAGAATTGGGGGAGAAGTCTTATGTTATATATGGTAATCGCTCCGACTATAGTGCCCGAATTCTATCTCGACCTTCCTATTTTGAAAATAAAAATAGAAAAATAGGAGAAAAAAATATGACAGAAAAAAAAAATAGGAGAGAAAAAAAAAACCCGAGAGAAGCAAAAGTCACTTTCGAAGGTTTAGTTACGGAAGCCCTACCCAATGGAATGTTCCGCGTTCGGCTAGAGAATGACACCATCATCCTGGGCTATATTTCAGGAAAGATCCGCTCTAGTTCTATACGAATACTGATGGGGGATAGGGTCAAAATTGAAGTAAGTCGTTATGATTCCAGCAAGGGACGTATAATTTATAGACTTCCCCATAAAGATTCGAAGCGTATCGAAGACTCGAAAGATATCGAAGATTTGAAAGATAGCGAAGATTCAAAGGATTAGGGTTTTCTTTTTTCTAGGGTAATAAATTTGAAGTTCAAAAATTCAAGCGAAGAGACTTATTTTTTCCAAAATATTAGATTCATAGTTTAAGAAAGGATACGGAAATATGAAAATAAGAGCTTCCGTTCGTAAAATTTGTACAAAATGTCGACTGATTCGTAGGCGTGGACGAATTAGAGTCATTTGCTCTAATCCGAAGCATAAACAACGACAGGGGTAATCTTTCGAAAAAGAACTTTACTTTCTCTAAAATAAAAAAGTACCCGCGGAAATGTTTCAATTCTAAATAAAAGAATTTTAAATAATTAAAGTAAAGGGTATATTTTACCCGGAAACGGATATCTTTGTATCTTTTTTTCTTTTTGTTATTTCTAACTCATATTTATGAGATAATAAAATATGGCAAAAGCTATACCAAAAATAGGTTCACGTAAGAAAGTGCGTATTGGTTTACGTAGGAATGCACGTTTTAGTCTACGGAAAAGTGCACGTAGAATAACAAAAGGGGTTATTCATGTTCAAGCTAGTTTCAACAATACCATTATAACTGTTACGGACCCGCAAGGTCGGGTGGTTTTCTGGTCCTCCGCAGGTACTTGTGGATTCAAAAGCTCAAGAAAAGCATCACCCTATGCTGGTCAAAGAACAGCAGTAGATGCTATTCGTACAGTAGGTTTGCAACGAGCAGAAGTTATGGTAAAGGGCGCTGGTAGTGGAAGAGATGCCGCATTACGAGCCATTGCTAAAAGCGGTGTGCGATTAAGTTGTATACGCGATGTAACACCTATGCCGCATAATGGATGTCGACCGCCTAAAAAAAGACGCCTGTAAAAGAATTAATCCGTTTTCAAGAGAAATAAACGATTCAATGATCAAATAATAATACTAGTCTATTATGGTTCGAGAGGAGGTAGCAGGATCCACTCAAACACTACAGTGGAAGTGTGTTGAATCAAGAGTAGATAGTAAGCGTCTTTATTATGGTCGTTTCATTCTGTCCCCGCTTAAAAAAGGTCAAGCGGACACCGTCGGTATTGCCTTGCGAAGAGCTTTACTTGGAGAAATAGAAGGAGCATGTATCACACGGGCAAAATTTGGGAGCGTGCCACACGAATATTCTACAATAGCAGGTATTGAAGAATCCGTACAAGAAATTTTACTAAATTTGAAAGAAATTGTATTGAGAAGTAATCTCTATGGAGTTAGAGACGCATCAATTTGCGTCAAAGGTCCTAGGTACATAACTGCTCAAGATATAATCTTACCACCTTCCGTAGAAATCGTTGATACGGCACAACCTATAGCTAACTTGACAGAGCCCATTAATTTTTGTATTGAGTTACAGATAAAGAGAGATCGTGGATATCAGACAGAACTCAGAAAGAACTATCAAGATGGAAGTTATCCTATAGATGCTGTATCCATGCCTGTTCGAAATGTGAATTATAGTATTTTTTCTTGTGGGAATGGAAATGAAAAACACGAGATACTTTTTTTAGAAATATGGACTAATGGAAGTTTAACCCCTAAAGAAGCGCTTTATGAGGCTTCTCGTAATTTGATTGATTTATTCCTCCCTTTTCTACACGCGGAGGAAGAGGGAACGAGTTTCGAAGAAAATAAAAACAGGTTTACTCCGCCCCTTTTTACTTTTCAAAAAAGATTAACTAATCTAAAGAAAAACAAAAAAGGAATTCCATTGAATTGTATTTTTATTGATCAATTAGAATTGCCTTCTAGAACGTATAATTGTCTCAAAAGGGCCAATATACATACACTATTGGACCTTTTGAGTAAGACTGAAGAAGATCTTATGAGAATTGAAAATTTTCGTATGGAAGATAGAAAACAGATATGGGACACTCTAGAGAAGTATCTACCAATGGATTTACTTAAGAATAAGCTCTCGTTTTAAATCCATTACAATTTTTTGTTCTTCTTCTTTTTCGAGTTAGAATAAAAAGAAAAAAAGAAAACAATTTAGCATCTTTGGTACAATCTATATTTTCGCGAAATGGATCATAATAAAATGGATTTTAGGTATCTAGGGAAGATTCACTTGGAAGTAACTATTTCCTAGATACCTATGCACGGTACTTCACGGTTGAATGAATCAAAAAATACCTAAAAAAGACCTAAAGTTAAAGATTTATCAATGGGTAATGTTGCTCCAATACCTAACCAAAGAGCTACTGCAGTACCGATTAAAAAAACGGTCGTAGCTACTGGGCGACGAAAGGGATTTTGGAATTTATTCACATTCTCTAGAAAAGGTACTGTCAATAAGCCTGTTGGCACAGAAACCATTAAGAGAACGCCCAATAACTTATTGGGTACCGTACGGAGTATTTGAAATACGGGAAAGAAGTACCACTCAGGTAATATTTCCAGAGGAGTTGCAAATGGATCCGCCGGTTCACCAATCATTGATGGCTCGAGAACCGCTAAACCTACATTACATGCAATAGTACCTAGAATTACTACTGGAAAAATATATAAAAGATCATTGGGCCATGCGGGTTCCCCGTAATAATTATGTCCCATCCCTTTAGCTAATTTAGCTCTTAATACAGGATCATTTAAGTCTGGTTTCTTTGTTATTGGGATAGGCGAACTCTTTAGGATCCATCCCCCAAAGGAACCGGACATGAGAATTTATCATCATCCGGCTCGAGCAAGAATGAAAGAAATAAGACCGCGGAAGATCCATAATAGAATTATGGTATATAATGACTCAATGACTCTAGGCAAGAAAAGCTTTATCATATTATCTTTTCCGAAGTTGGATCTAGAACTACTCATTGAAAAGAATCCTATTCTTATGGGTAAATGCTCAATATCCAAGTGGGCTTACAAATTTGATCATGATCAATTGCTTTCTGGATTGTCTCATGTCTCTTGATTAGTTGGTGTTTATCCCCCCAATATCGCAAGTTTCTTACCTCCAAACAAAATATTTACTTGTTACTAATAAAAAATAAAAAAGTTTAGCCTACATTTTTCCTTAGATCCCTTCTTTTACTCCGATAGTATTGCGGATCACAATCGATGCAAAGAAAATGAATGCATTTCCATACTATAATAAAAAAGGGTAAGTGTAATATTGGATCATGTCACATGACTTATTCCATTTCTACTCTATGGGATCTTACGGAGCCTGTTCATGGATGACATGGTGGGGTATGATCATAGAAAATATTCTCCTCAAGTGAACCAGCCTATCCTTCCTAGGTAGGAGACTTACGTGTTGATTGGATGCGGAGACACCTTTGATTGTGAATTCTAATGTGGCAGATCCAATTCTTTATCTGCATGGCCAAACCAATAATTCAAGTCACACACTCCCATAATCCGCCTTTTTTTCTTTCGTAAAATTAACTTCAACTATTTGTATTGTATCAAAATACTTCGGAGTTGAAGAGAAGTATCCAAATGACATGTGTTATTTTACAATAACCCATGTTTGTAGCAATGAAATACGATAACCTACCCGATATGATATATGAGAATTCTAATTCTCTATAGATATGCCTTCCCTATAAAGGACCCGAAATACCTTGCTTACGTATCATTGGAAAGTGCATTAACATAAATACGGCAGTAAGCAGAGGCAGTACAAAGGTATGTAAACTATAAAAACGAGTCAAAGTGGATTGACCCACACTAGCACTTCCACGTAATAACTCCACTAAAGGCGATCCTATTACCGGAATGGCATCAGGTACACCTGTCACAATTTTGACTGCCCAATAACCAATTTGATCCCAAGGCAACGAATAACCAGTTACACCAAATGATGCAGTCAAAACAGCTAAAACCACACCTGTGACCCAAGTTAATTCGCGGGGTTTTTTAAACCCACCTGTGAGATACACACGAAATACATGCAGGATCATCATTAGAACCATCATACTTGCTGACCATCGATGAACTGATCGGATTAACCAACCAAAGTTGGCCTCGGTCATTATGTATTGAACCGAAGAAAAAGCCTCTGTAACCGTTGGGCGGTAGTAAAAAGTCATAGCAAAACCGGTAGCGACTTGTACTAGAAAACAAGTAAGTGTAATTCCCCCTAAACAATAAAATATGTTGACATGGGGAGGAACATATTTACTAGTTATATCATCTGCAATTGCCTGAATCTCAAGACGTTCCTCAAACCAATCATATACTTTATTGAGATAGGTAACTAACCCAAGCCCCCCCTCTAAGAGCCGTATATGAAAATTTCATCTCGTACGGCTCAAGCAGAAACACACAAATTTTCAACGAATATTAGAAAAAAAAAAGTTCAAAACTTCATCAGCCACTGGATTGGGTCGATTTGCCTTGAAGATATGAAATAAGAAAAATTCGGAATATATTCTTTGTTATGATAATGCCAAAAAATCTCAAGTTGGCTCATCTGTCTTTCTTCCGTTCCCTTATGCCGGTCATTCGAGGCCTCTTGACTTTTCTCTTCCCTATTTTGGATTTGTTTTTTTTTTTGTGCGTAATCGTAATATAGAAATTATCTTGTTGCGATCCTATGAATCAGTTCAATTAAAACCTTAGATTCATACTAGAGCCACGATGATTGAGTCTCAAGCTAACCAAAAGGCAAGGGTTCTTCGAATAAGAACCACTTGATAATCATTTATGGAATCGGTGCAATGACTCGGCAAAATCGAGAGAAAAAAGTTGTCTTTTGGGCAAACAAAATTGGAAGGAAGAAAATTTCTTTTTTATTTTTATTTAAGAACTACTTGAATTTTTCAGTCTGGTTGCGAGGTCTTAATAGTGATTATGAATCATAGTTCCATTTTTTTTGATCCACTCTATCTATTTCGTGTTCCAGATACTAGAATAAATAATATCTGACGAATTAGAATCATCTTGATAGAGATAACAGGCCCTTTCTATGTATTATCAATAGGATCAATTCTAACAAGTCACACACTCATATTCCAGAGATACCGAAACAAAAAAATTCCGCGGTCGAACTACCATAATGTCTAGAAATATAGAGCTTAAACTAGAAAAGCTTTTTTGGATGGAAAAACTATGACTTCCTTTTTTTTTTTAGATTAGTAGAAACCTAATTGGTTAAAATTCCGTCCAGTAAAACAGAAGAATTATAAATTTCTAAAATGATAGATAGGAATATAGCGAATAAAGCCATTGCGACTCCCATAAAAGGAGTGGTCCCCCAACCCGGAGCTACTTTCCCATATTCCGAATTCAAGGGTTTCAATAAACTACCTGCACCAGTTCGTTTTGGCCTAGGTTTAGAACTATCTTCAACGGTTTGTGTAGCCATAAATTCTATTTCATCATTGGTGTTGACTTTGTATACTATTCCGTTGTAGTTGTAAATACACGATCTTTTCGTAGATCCATTGTAATCTTGAAATTCTATAAAAATGGAAACAGCAACTTTAGTCGCCATCTCCATATCTGGTTTACTTGTAAGCTTTACTGGGTATGCCTTATATACCGCGTTTGGGCAACCCTCTCAACAATTAAGAGATCCATTCGAAGAACACGGGGACTAATTGAAGTAAGAAGTCTACCAGATGGGTAGACTTCTTACTTCAATGAAATTATTTTATTCTTTTAGTTGGAGTTGGTGGAACCTTAGGTGGTTCTCGGAAAAAGATAGCGAAAAAAATTATCCCTAAAGTAGAAACTAAAAGGAACGTATAAACCAATGCTTCCATAGATTCGATCGTGGTTTATTTACAATTATAACTTCCACACCTATTCATTTGTCATTTGGGAGAATTTCCCATATAAAGAAAGAAAAAGAGTTAAAGAAAGGATGGGAGATGTTTCCCAAGCCAAATCAAAAAAGAGAGGTCAAAGATACCATAACAATGTGTATCAGACTGCCTGTTTCCTTGTAGTTGGATCTCCCACTTTTTGGAATGTTCCAAATTCCACTTGAGCATCCAAATCTGGATCAATACCAGCAAAAACATCTCGGAACAAGGTTCTAGCGCCATGCCAAATGTGTCCGAAAAAGAAGAGCAAAGCAAAGGTAGCATGACCAAAAGTGAACCAACCCCTTGGACTGCTGCGAAAAACACCATCTGATTTCAAAGTAGCTCGATCTAATTCAAAAATTTCCCCTAATTGAGAACGCCTCGCATATTTTTTTACAGTAGCAGGATCAGAATAACTTACTCCATTAAGTTCGCCACCATAGAACTCCACCGTTACCCCTACCTGTTCAACACTATATTTGGATTCTGCTCTTCTAAAAGGAACGTCCGCTCTCACAATTCCCTCTTCATCTACCAAAACAACTGGAAATGTTTCAAAAAAAGTAGGCATACGGCGTACAAAAAGCTCACGTCCTTCTTTATCTCTAAAAACGGGATGTCCTAACCAGCCAACAGCTATTCCATCCCCATTGTCCATTGAGCCCGCTCTGAATAATCCCCCTTTTGCCGGATTATTACCAATATAATCATAAAAGGCTAATTTTTCGGGAATTTTAGACCAAGCTTCTGATAAACTAAGATTTTCGGCTAAACCATTGCTAACTCTTCGATATATTTCTTGCTGAAAGTATCCCTGATCCCACTGATAACGAGTAGGCCCGAATAATTCGATTGGGGTCGTTGCTGACCCATACCACATAGTTCCAGCAACTACGAAAGCTGCAAAAAAAACAGCAGCGATACTACTGGAAAGTACAGTTTCAATATTGCCCATACGTAATCCTTTGTATAGACGTTGAGGCGGACGGACACTAAGATGGAATAAACCCGCTAATATACCCAACGTACCCGCAGCAATATGATGAGAAGCTATTCCCCCCGGAACAAAAGGATCAAAACCTTCTGCACCCCACGCTGGATTTACAGCTTGTACTTTTCCAGTTAGCCCATAAGGATCGGATACCCATATCCCAGGACCATACAAACCCGTTACATGAAATGCGCCAAAGCCAAAGCAAGCCACCCCTGCAAGAAATAAATGAATTCCAAAGATCTTGGGCAAATCTAAAGAGGGTTTTCCCGTCCGCTCATCAGAGAATATTTCTAGGTCCCAATATACCCAATGCCAGATCGCTGCCAAGAAACACAAACCAGAAAACACAATATGTGCACCTGCCACACCTTCATAACTCCAAATACCCGGATTTGTTACAGTTCCTCCTGAAATACTCCAACCACCCCAGGAATCCGTTATTCCTAAACGAGTCATGAAGGGAATGACGAACATACCTTGTCTCCACATTGGATCCAGAACAGGATCAGAGGGATCAAAAACTGCTAATTCGTATAAAGCCATCGAGCCAGCCCAACCAGAAACTAGAGCTGTGTGCATTATATGCACCGCAAGTAATCGACCCGGATCATTCAATACGACAGTATGAACACGATACCAAGGTAAACCCATGGAAATACCCCTTTAGCAAAGAAAAATAGACACGATGTCGCTTTATTTTATCGCATTGGAAAAGACTATCCATATCCTATGTACCTAACCCTTCTAGGGGATTCTGTGTCAGAAAGCGTTAATATTTATTTCATTTCATTAAAAATAAGAAGCCAATTCTGTTCATAAGAAGAAAGAGAAGCAGATCTATTCTATACTCGATAAGTGCCAATATGCAATGGGTAACTTGGCCAATTTTGAAAAATGAAGAATAGATCCCTACCCCTCTTTGTTTATCATTTGAATCGCCGATTCCTTTTTCTTTATTCAATCTGTCTTACCTTCTTTATACGTATAACCTTTCAATCTACGTATTAATATAATCTATACTATTCATATTAATAGAATCTATAGTATTCATATAGAATAAGAATAAAAATGAAGACAATAAACTGCGGATTCATTCTTTCTCTTCTATTCTTACGTTTCCATATTAAAGTGTAGTTTTCTTACTTAAATTTAATAATATTAATCTAATATGCCCATTGGTGTTCCAAAAGTACCTTACCGGATTCCCGGAGATGAAGAAGCGACTTGGGTTGACTTATACAATGTTATGTATCGAGAAAGGACACTTTTTTTAGGTCAAGAGATTCGTTGCGAGATCACGAATCATATTACAGGTCTCATGGTATATCTCAGTATAGAAGATGGACTTAGTGATATTTTTTTGTTTATAAACTCCCCAGGCGGGTGGCTAATCTCAGGAATGGCTATTTTTGATACGATGCAAACGGTGACACCAGATATATATACAATATGCCTTGGAATAGCCGCGTCCATGGCGTCCTTCATTCTACTTGGAGGAGAACCCACCAAGCGTATAGCATTCCCTCACGCGAGGATTATGCTTCACCAACCCGCTAGTGCTTATTATCGGGCAAGGACACCAGAATTTTTACTAGAAGTAGAAGAGTTACACAAAGTTCGCGAAATGATTACAAGGGTTTATGCACTAAGAACAGGCAAACCCTTTTGGGTTGTATCCGAAGACATGGAAAGGGATGTTTTTATGTCAGCAGACGAAGCCAAAGCTTATGGACTTGTCGATATTGTAGGGGATGAAATGATTGACGAGCACTGCGATACTGATCCAGTGTGGTTTCCGGAAATGTTTAAGGATTGGTAGTGTCCGGATTTCTTATAAAGTTATTTCAGACCCAAATTAGGGTTTTCTTCGATTTAATAGAAAATAGAAATAGAAAGACTTCATGATGATCAATCATCAGGTTAAGATGGATCTAAACCAATCCATTTTTTTCTATACACATACAACATGCCGACGGTTAAACAACTTATTAGAAACGCAAGACAGCCAATACGAAATGCTAGAAAAACGGCCGCGCTTAAAGGATGCCCTCAGCGTCGAGGAACATGTGCTAGGGTGTATGTGCGACTCGTTCAGATCATAACTTCAAACAAATAAAAAAAATTTGGAAGTATCCATGATTAGTACCAATGAATAGGATATAGCTTTTCCATCCTAGATTTCTATGGTATATGGAATTTTTGGTTTCCTTTGGTGCAAATCCAATTATCTAAATTGGAAATAAGAAGCAATTCCCCCATTGGTAGCAAATGGTTATCCATTAAGCGGAGGAAATAATAATAAAAAGGCTTATGCTCCTTTATCTTAAAAGAACGGACTAACAGGGTCAGCTACTTAGCCAACTTTCATAATTAAATACCGTCACTGTATGGATAACTCTTATTGTGAAAAGAGCTATTTACTCTATAATGGATAGGTAGAGCCAAAGAATGTGAACTATACAAGTTCACAATACCTTTTGATGAAAGAAAGGGCTCCGGTGTATAGAGAGGGCCTTACCGTTTAAAAGGGAACCATAGAAACGATGGAACCCACTATTTTTTTAGTATCATTAGAATTAATTTGTTATTTCGCATAGAAATAACTGAACGGAGTGTAATAAAAAATCGTGGTTGGGAAGGTTACTATAGCAAAAGCCATTGGAATTAATATTTTATATATCGGAATAATTAGTTTTGTTATTAATGGAAAAAAGGATGGCTAAAAGAAGAGAAATAATTAGTTATTCATTAAGGTTAATTTGATTCAATGACCAGAGTTCCGCGAGGATATATAGCCCGGAGACGACGAACAAAAATGCGTTCATTTGCCTCAAACTTTAGGGGGGCTCATTTAAGACTTAATCGAATGATTACCCAACAGGTAAAAAGAGCTTTTGTTTCCTCTCATCGAGATAGAGGTAGGCAAAAGAGGGATTTTCGTCGTTTGTGGATCACTCGGATAAACGCAGCAACGCGGATATATAAAGTATTTGATAGTTATAGTAAATTAATACACAACCTGTACAAGAAGAAATTGATTCTTAATCGTAAAATGCTTGCACAAGTAGCTGTATCAAATCCAAATAATCTTTACACGATTTCCAATAAAATAAAGATCATCAATTAAAGGGATAAATAAAGTAATATACTGGAATAATAAAAACCGAATTCCCGGAGAGGGAACTCCGGGAAGATACAATAAATTAAGATTAAGTGGTAGGAATCAACGAGCAGGATTACTTTCTTTATAATATATATAGGTCTGGGCCTTTCGAATAAAACATCAACAATCGGAACTTAAGTTCCGATTGTTGTTTCTTAAATTTTGGTTGTAGTTTCTTAAGTTTCGATTGGAATTGTACTTTTCCGTTAATTGAGGAATATGTCTATTTTTTCTAGGTCTAGAACCCGTAATTATTGAAATTGACTGGGCTTGAAATTGCTTTTCGTTCTCATAGTTACGAAACGGTAAGAAAGATAAAATACGAGCCTGTTTTATAGCAAGAGTAATTAATCGTTGTTGTTTCAAGGTTAATCTATTTATTCGTCTAGATAATATTTTTCCTTGTTCACTAATAAATCTATTAATTAAACTCATGTTTCTATAATCAATTCGATCTCCCGGGCCAATCCGAGGACGCCTACGAAAAGGTTGTTTAGATTTACGAAAAGGTTGTTTGAATTTACGAAAAGTTTGCTTGGATTTACGAAAGGTTTGCTTGGATTTATTAAAAGTGTGTTTGGATTTACGAAAGGGTTGCTTAGATTTAAGAAAAGGTTGTTTAGATGTATACATGATTTATTCCTTATTTAAAATTTTAAAATTGAACAAAAAAAATTCATTTATTTATTTTATTATTTTATGAATTTAGGATCCAGAAGAAGTAGTCTTTCTTTGATCCATATCTTATTTAATTAATCTTATAGTATATGAATACCCTCTATACATATGAAATAATATCTACCGGAAATCGGATGAGTTGATTTGTATTTTATACTATAGTTTTTTTTATATATTAAATATAAAGTTCTTGCTCTTTCTGTTTTTTGGAAAGATCGAACACACGATGGGTGTTCCTATTTCTTTATTTCGTGATGAGTCGTATGCTTGCGACAATAACGACAAAATTTTTTAAATTCTAATTGTCGGGGTGTATTGTGGCGATTCTTTTGAGTACTATATCTAGAAACCCCCGTCGATTCCTCATTGGCACCTTTTCGAACACAACTGCTGCATTCCAAAATAACCCTGATTCTAACATCTTTCCCCTTGGCCATGAACCGAACCTCCTTTTCTGTTTGGGTTGACTTAACTAAATTCTTCTACTTATTCTTTTATTCTTCTATTTTGAATCCGAAGAAGAAGAATAAAATCCATTAGAATCAATTTTTTGAATTCTTAAATTAAGTAATAAAAAATAAAGAAATAATTAAAGAATACAATCCTTGTCGAATTAGCAAAGATTTTGCTTCGAAACCCTTTCATTTAATTAGCCAGCCCAGCCTTTTTCTATGCTCTGATTTCTGAGGCCTGTTTAGCTTGGATACCACTTTAAATTGAATTTCTTTTTTTTTTTCAAAATAGAATTTACCAAATTTTTCATAACTCTGAGGTTCAAGCCAATCCATCTTTTCTTTCTTTTTCCTTCCGATACTAAATAAAAGGATTAAAAAGGGTCAAATTTTGTCATGTCACAAAGAATTCTATTCCTCAATTAAAAAAAAGGGAATGACAAAGCATCTGGAAATAAACGATTAATTTCTATCAATAAACCTGCTAAAGCACCAAACCATAGAGTACTTAGCACGGGTGCTACAGAGAGATATGTTTTTATATCCCGCATTGAAAATCCTCCTTCCTTGTTGGAATACATATATGATCAGAAACTTTTGCCCAAGATTGTTATGCTATATATAAAATGAACCATATAGACGAAATTTTCTTATCCCTAAAAAATGACCCCTTCTTCCTATACATTACCAAGGAAAAGTAATCCTTCTTGTATAGGCGAAATTTTATTGGATTTTAGATGTATATAATTCCTTAATTATATGAGACCAAAAAGAAGAAATGACAGGAGGGTTCTATATAGATAGAGAAATAAGAATAAAATTACAATGTGGAAAAGAAGACAGGAATTGTGTACAATGGCATTGTATAACAATTTTGAAAAGGGATGTAGCGCAGCTTGGTAGCGCGTTTGTTTTGGGTACAAAATGTCACAGGTTCAAATCCTGTCATCCCTACCTATTACTTTTTTATTCTTTTTGGGCAGTAGCGAAGAGATCAATTGAAAGTAAAGTGGGTATAACTTGAATTTGTGGAGACTATACATACGTGAGATACGTTAGGAATAGAAAAATATTTTCTTTTTGAATGAATGAAAGCGCTCTTAGTTCAGTTCGGTAGAACGCGGGTCTCCAAAACCCGATGTCGTAGGTTCAAATCCTACAGAGCGTGATTCCATCTATCTTATGTCGAAGCAGAGTAAAATAATTTAACAAAACAAAATTGAATTGAAACTCGAATTTGACCTCCTCCAGACCAGAGAGGAGGTCAATAAAAAAATAAAAATTACTCAATCAAAGATCCAACTGATCCCCCCGCCTGTATTGCAAATATGCAGTCACGAATAATCCCGCTAAAGTAATAGGAATTAGGCCTAAGACGATTCCAAATAGAAAAACTTCAATCATTTCGATTTGTTCGAGGTGATAAAAAAAGAAGAGATACGATCTATCCCTAAATAGTACTCTAAATTATCCACGAATCTCAATGACCAAGAAAAAAATTCGTAATTTAGTGTGGAAAAGAGTTATAGAATACCAGGAATCTAAAAGAAAGATTTTTTTTTCTGACTTATTCAGTCAATTCAAATAAGACGTATCTTGTTCAAGCCAATAAATAGAGCTGGGGTTATAGTTAAAGCAGCTAGTAGAAAACCGAAATAACTAGTTAAAGTAAGCATGAAAGAATTAATTTCCTTTTATTTTTTTTACTACACTACATATGTTGGTAAAGCACTTACCTAAGTTATGGGAAATTCATAATTCATCAGTCAGTTATTTTAGAGAATACTAAAAAACAAGATAGAGTGAGATACGGAAGTGTAAAATAAAGTAGATTCATCAGATGATACATGAGTCCCTAATTCCGAATCAAGAGATTGTTATTGTTGTGGAATTTGTCAATTGAGTAAAGTAATAATATTAAGAACTAGATCATGTAATCCCATTGAAAAAATGGAATTCGATTTTCAGGGGAATTTTGGAATAAGAGATAAATAAACAATTGAATTTGAAAAAAAAAAATGTTTTGTATTTTGGATTATTTCTTTTTCAATAGGACCCTCTTTTTGGAGTGAACGGTCAAATATTCCACTATTCCTTTATTCCTTCTTATTTTAACTGTCTTATTTTAACTAATTGTATTCCATATGGAATAAGAGGAGAAGAAAAGCATTCCAGGACCCCCCCTGAGGGCCCCTTAAAAAAAATAAAGCTCTTCCTTGAATTTACTTTATTTTTATTCCTTTTTTGAACTCCAACCACAGTAGATTCG